AAGGATAAGGATCTCTATTTTTGAATTGATTATTATATTATTAACGACGAGATTTATTATCGTTTTTTGCATGTCCCCGGAAATTGAGAGTAGGTGCAAATTCGCCCAATTTGTGACCTACCATACGATCTGTTATATAAACAGGCAAATGTTCTCTTCCATTATGGATAGCAATAGTATGGCCAATCATTGTGGGGATAATGGTAGATGCCCGGGACCAAGTTACTATTATTTCTTTTTCCTCCTTTGTGTTAAGCTTATCAATTTTTCTTAATAAATGATTCGCTACAAAAGGATTTTTTTTTAGTGAACGTGTCACGGTTAATTACTCCTATTTTTTTTTATTTAAAGACGAAGAAACTAATTCAAATTTCTATCCTATTTACTACGTCGACGAATAATCAAATTATCACTATATTTATTCCTTTTTCTACTTCTTCTTCCAAGTGCAGGAAAACCCCATTTATTTGTTGGGCTTTTTCTACCAATTGGGGCTCTCCCCTCACCACCCCCATGGGGATGGTCTACAGGGTTCATAACGACTCCTCTTACTACAGGACGTTTACCTAGCCAACGCTTAGATCCGGCTCTACCCAAACTTTTCTGGTTCACTCCAACATTCCCCACTTGTCCGACTGTTGCTGAGCAGTTTTTGGATATCAAACGGACCTCCCCAGAAGGTAATTTTAATGTAGCCGATTTCCCCTCTTTTGCAATCAGTTTCGCTACAGCACCCGCCGCTCTAGCTAATTGTCCACCCCTTCCAAGTGTGATTTCTATGTTATGTATGGCCGTGCCTAAGGGCATATCGGTTGAAGTAGATTCTTCTTTTTGATCAATCAAAACCCCTTCCCAAACTGTACAAGCTTCTTCCAAAGCATACGGCTTTCTGGATGTAGATGATGATATCTATACAGATGGATCTTCTATTTATCATACAATGAAGTACCACATGAGCAGATAGATAGGAATCCCAATCTGCCGAATCACCCATGTTATGATCTTCTACATCCTAGGTCTTCCCGTTCCGTCATCTGGCTTATGTTCTTCATGTAGCATTCAGACCGAATGACTCTATGAAATTACGTCGATACTTCCACATATACATATTATGGGTAACGTAGGAGACATCTCTATTTTTCCCCGGGGAATCTTTAGACACTGCTTAGCTTTCAATTCGCCTCTGACCATCAAATGAAATGTGAATAACCCGTCCTCCTCTCTTTGAAAGAAGGGACGCTTCCGGTTCTGTCGGTGCTTGAAACAATTTTGTCTTCTCCATATTACTATATCTCTAGAGTCAATAATTTTATATGAGGAACTACTGAACTCAATCACTTGCTGCCATTACTCTTCAGTTTTCTGTTGAGGTCTATCCTCTAGAGGTACTCAAATTGGATCCGTGATCGATTTCTAGGTTTCGTCGTAAACCTAATTGGTTACTTCCAATTACGTAAATCCATAGTTCAAACCGCACTCAAAGGTAGGGCATTTCCCATTTTTATAGGAACTTCTGTACCAGAAACAATGGTATCTCCAATTATAGCCCCTCTGGGATGTAAAATATATCTCTTCTCACCATCCCCATATTGTATGAGACAAATGTATGCATTTCGATTAGGGTCGTATTCTATGGTTACGATTCTACCATATATGTCTTTTTCATTCCGTCGAAAATCGATTTTACGGTATAGACGCTTATGACCTCCCCCTCTATGCCTTGCGGTAATGATTCCTCTGGCATTACGGCCTTTACCACAATGACGCTGTCCATAGATCAAATTATTTCGTGGATTGGATTTCACTTGACTGTCTACGGCCCTATTGCCTGTGTTCGGGGTAGAAGTTTTGTATAACTGTATCGCCATGCTATTAAGTATTTTTATTGAAGTTCTTTTCTTTCTAAGAGGTGGAATAGAATAACCCGGTTGAAGCGTAATGATCATACGTCTGTAATGCGTTGTATGTCCCATAATAGGTCCCATTCTTCTACCCTTTCCGGGGAGTCGATGACTATTCATAGCTATTACCTTGACACCAAAGAAGAGTTCGACCCAATGCTTTATTTCTGTCCTAGTTGATCCTGATTCGACATTAGAAGTATATTTCTTTTTCCCAAATAACCGAAGACTTTTGTCTGTAAATATTGCATATGTGATTCTATCTATTTTCTTCCCTATGAGTTCTAGTCTCAAGTTCTTACTGTTCCTATGTTATGAAATGAATATACTAATTCGTTATATATGGAGGATGAGATTCCATTGATACAGAGCCAATTCCAATAGACTTATACTTATTGGAGGGTCCCATTGGCGTGCATCCAGTAGGAATTGAACCTACGAATTCGCCAATTATGAGTTGGGCGCTTTAACCATTCAGCCATGGATGCTTAGCGGGGATCCTCGTACATGGTGAATAACCAAATTCCAATTGAAATGAAATCTTTAGGATAAATCAATACAAATACAATTTTCATTTTATACAAATATCATTGAAATTTTCATTGTTGACACTTTAATTGAAATAGAATATAGAAATGTTAGACATATTTTCATTTTCAGTGATTCCATTTTCAATGAAATATCATAATTGGAGTATTGTATTATACTCAAATTGCATTTTTTTTCACTTTCACAATTGCATATTAAAGTAAATTTATAGTATTTTAAAATTGAATTTTTTTTAACAAATGACAAAAAAACATTCCACAAATTTCGATTTCTGGGTTTTCGAGTTGAAAGAGGTATTGAGAGAGATCAAGAATTCAGTGGGATCTTTGGTTAAGATTTTTTTCCACCAAGAACGTTTTATAAAACTCTTTGATCCCCGAATTTGGAGTATCCTACTTTCACCCAATTCGCGGGGTTCAATAATGAAGCGATATTTCACTTTCACGATCACGGGTGTAGTCTTCTTTGTAGTAGCGGGCCTTATATATCGTATTAACAATCGAAATATGGTCGAAAAAAAAAATATCTATTTGATAGGGCTTCTTCCTATACCTATGAATTCTCTTGGGTCCAGAAATGATACATTGGAAGAATCCTTTGGGTCTTCCAATATCAATAGGCTGATTGTTTCGCTCCTCTATCTTCCAAAAGGAAAAAAGATCTCTGAGAGCTGTTTCCTGGATCCGAAAGAGAGTACTTGGCTTCCTCCAATAACTAAAAGGTGTAAATATAACTGGGGTTTGCGGCGGTGGAGGAACTGGATCGTCAAAAAGCGGGATTCTAGCCAATTGAAAGGATCTTTTGATCAATCTAGAGATCGCTTGGATTCCATTAGGAATGCGGATTCGGAATATCACACATCTCTCAATCAAAGGGAGATTCAACAGCGAAAAGAAAGATCGATTCCTTGGGATCCTTCCTTTCTTCAAACGGAAGAAACAGAGATAGGATCAGGCCGATTCCCGAAATGCCTTTCTGGATATTCCTCAATGTCTCGGCTATTCACGGAAGGTGAGAAGCAGATGATTCTTCATCTGCTTCCGGAAGAAATAGAAGAACTTCTTGGGAATCCTACAAGATCCATTCGTTCTTTTTTCTCTGACAGATGGTCAGAACTTCATCTGGGTTCAAATCCGACTGAGAGGTCCACTAGAGATCAGAAATTGTTGAAGAAAGAACAAGATGTTTCTTTTGTCCCCTGCAGGCGGTCGGAAAAGAAAGAAATGGTTAATATATTCAAGATAATTACGTATTTACAAAAGACCGTCTCAATTCATCCTATTTCATCAGATCGGGGATGTGATATGGTTATGAAGGATGAACCAAATATGGACAGTTCCAATAAGATTTCATTCTTGAACAAAAATCCATTTTTAAATTTCTTTCATCTATTCCATGACCGGAACAGGGGGGGATACACGTTACACCACGATTTTGAATCCGAAGAGAGATTTCAAGAAATGGCAGATCTATTCACTCTATCAATAACCGAGCCGGATCTGGTGTATCATAAAGGATTTGCCTTTTCTATTGATTCCTACGGATTGGATCAAAAACAATTCTTGAATGAGGTATTCAACTCCAGGGATGAATCGAAAAAGAAATCTTTATTGGTTCTACCTCCTATTTTTTATGAAGAGAATGAATCTTTTTATCGAAGGATCAGAAAAAAATGGCTTCGGATCTCCTGCGGGAATTCTTTGAAAGATACAAAAGAAAAAAGAGTGGTATTTGCTAGCAACAACATAATGGAGGCAGTCAATCAATATAGATTGATCCGAAATCTGATTCAAATTCAATATAGCACTTATGTGTACATAAGAAATGTATTGAATCGATTCTTTTTAAAAAATAGATCCGATCGCAACTTCGAATATGGCATTCAAAGGGATCAAATAGGAAACGATACTCTGAATCATAGAACTATAATGAAATATACGATCAACCAACATTTATCGAATTTGAAAAAGAATCAGAAGAAATGGTTCGATTCTCTTATTTTTATTTCTCGAAGCGAGAGATCCACGAATCGGGATCCTGATGCATATAGATACAAATGTTTCAACGGGAGCAAAAATTTCCAGGAACATTTCGTTTCTGAGCAGAAAAGCCGTTTTCAAGTTCAAGTAGTCTTCGGTCGATTACGTATTAATCAATATTGGATTGATTGGTCTAAGGTTATCAACAAAAAAAAAATGGCTAAGTCATTGTCAAAGCTGATTCTCTTTTTGTCTAACTCA